TGCGTTGATTATTTTCTACTAATCATAAAGATATTGGAACTTTATATATTTTATTTGGTGTATGGTCAGGACTAGTTGGTACTGGGCTTAGAATTCTTATTCGAGTTGAATTAGGTCAACCTGGTACTTTATTAGGTAATGATCACTTATATAATGTAATTGTAACTGCTCATGCATTTGTTATAATTTTTTTCTTAGTCATACCAATGATAATTGGTGGATTTGGTAATTGATTAATTCCTTTAATATTAGGTGCTCCTGATATAGCTTTCCCACGTTTAAATAATATAAGTTTTTGATTATTGCCTCCTAGTTTATTACTTCTTTTATCCTCGGCTGCTGTAGAAAGTGGGGTTGGTACAGGTTGAACAGTATACCCTCCATTAGCTAGAAATTTGGCGCATGCCGGCGGATCAGTTGATTTGGCAATTTTTTCGTTGCATTTAGCTGGAGTATCTTCTATTTTAGGTGCTGTTAATTTTATTACAACTGTAATTAACATACGTTGACGAGGTATACAATTTGAACGATTGCCGTTATTTGTTTGATCTGTAAAAATTACTGCTATTTTACTTCTATTATCTTTACCTGTTCTTGCAGGAGCTATTACTATATTATTAACTGATCGAAATTTTAATACATCATTTTTTGATCCTGCAGGGGGTGGTGATCCTATTTTATACCAGCATTTGTTTTGATTTTTTGGTCACCCAGAAGTGTATATTTTAATTTTACCTGGATTTGGTATAATCTCTCATATTGTAATACATTACTCATGTAAAAAAGAGGTATTTGGAACTCTTGGGATAATTTATGCAATGCTTGCTATTGGTATTTTAGGGTTTATTGTTTGAGCACATCATATATTTACAGTAGGAATGGATGTTGATACGCGTGCATATTTTACAGCTGCTACTATAATTATTGCTGTTCCTACTGGCATTAAAATTTTCAGTTGATTGGCAACTATTAATGGTGTGAAAATTAAATATGAGACTCCAATACTTTGAGCTCTAGGATTTATTTTTTTATTTACTGTTGGTGGGCTGACTGGAATTATATTGTCAAATTCTTCTCTTGATATTATACTTCATGATACTTATTATGTAGTAGCTCATTTTCATTATGTATTATCAATAGGAGCTGTATTTGCTTTGTTTGGTGCTTTTAATTATTGATTTCCATTATTAACTGGTATTACTCTACATGAACGGTGAACAAAAGCTCATTTTTATATTATATTTATTGGTGTGAATGTTACTTTTTTTCCGCAACATTTTTTAGGGTTAAGTGGCATACCACGTCGTTATTCTGATTATCCGGATTGTTATATAAAATGAAATATTATTTCTTCTTTAGGGTCAATGATTTCGTTTATTGCCGTACTATATTTTATAATCATTGTTTGAGAGTCATTAGTGTCACAACGTGGTGTTGTATATAGTTTACATTTAAGTACTTCTTTGGAATGAGATAATATTTTACCTATAGATTTTCATAATCCAATAGAAACTGGTGCTTTAATTAAAGGTTAAGATATGAGTTTTTGAGGACAACTAGGATTCCAAGATGCTATTTCTCCTATAATAGAGGAGTTAATTTTTTTTCATGATCATGCAATAATAATTTTAATTATAATTATTAGATTTGTAGGCTATGCAGCGTTATCTTTAATAATAAATAAATTAAATTGTCGTTCTTTAGTTGAAGGACAGGAAATTGAGACTATTTGAACACTTGTCCCAATAGTAATTTTGATTTTTTTGGCTTTACCTTCATTACGACTATTATACTTATTAGATGAAATTGATGATTGTAGATTAAGTGTAAAGAGTATTGGTCATCAATGATACTGAAGATATGAATATTCTGATTTTTTAAATGTTGAATTTGATTCATATATAATTCAAACGAATGATTTAAATTTAGGTGATTTTCGTTTACTAGAAGTAGATCATCGTATTATTCTTCCAATAGAGATAAATGTTCGTATATTAATTACGTCTGGGGATGTAATTCATTCTTGAACTATTCCATCTTTAGGTGTAAAAGTTGATGCTATTCCAGGTCGTCTAAATCAATTAGGGTTTTTTATTAAACATTTAGGTATTTTTTATGGGCAATGTTCGGAAATTTGCGGGGCAAATCATTCTTTTATACCTATTGTAATTGAAGTAGTACCATTAGAGGTTTTTATTAAATGAATTGAATTAAGATATAGTAATAATTAGATTTAAGTTTAATAAAGTTAGTTAAATTTATAACTTAAGGTTGTCAATCTTATATAACTAATAAAATTTAGTACTTTTTATTATGCCTCAGCTATCTCCACTAAGATGAATTTTTCTTTTTTTTATTTTTTGAGTTATAATTTTAATAGTAATTGTTTTAATTTGGTGAATTAGAAAAAGAGAATTTAATTTAAACATTAGAGATGTAAATTGTTATAATATTGAAAATAATTGAAAATGATAAGAGAATGCTTGTTGATATTTTTTCTACTTTTGATGACCATAATCAAGTTTTTATATCTTTTTATATTTTGTTATGAATTTTAAGATTAATTATTATTTTATTATTTAGTTCAACGCTATGATTAGCTAATACTTCATGAATTATAGCAATAAATGTGTTAAAAAGTGTAATTAGTGGTCAAATTTTTCGGTCATTTGGTTTTTATTTAGGCGGGTTTGGACATTCAATTGTTTCTTTGTTTTTATTTTTAATTTTAATAAATTTAAATGGATTGATTCCATATGTGTTTAGTCCAACTAGGCATTTAGTTTTGTCATTTTCGTTGGGTTTTCCATTATGATTTGCATTAATTTTATCTAGTTTTTTATATAATGTAAAATTTTTTATTGCCCTACTATTACCTATAGGGGCCCCTTCTTTACTTAATCCATTTTTAATTGTTGTCGAAACAATTAGCATTAATGTCCGATCTATTACTTTATCAATTCGATTGATTGCCAATATAAGTGCTGGTCATATTGTATTAGCTTTAGTAGGAAATTATCTTATATCTAGCATATTTACTGGATTTTTTCTATTTTTATATTAGTATTTATTCAAGTAACTTATATTATTTTTGAGTTTGGAATTAGATTAATTCAAGCTTATATTTTTTGTTTGTTGATTATTTTGTATTCCGACGATCACCCTCATTAAATCGGATCCAAATTTAAAATAAATGTTTTATATTTTTGTTAAACCAGAAATATGGAAGAATTATTAATTTTAAATTAAATTATACTAGATTTATATGTGTGGTAAATATATATTAATTAATAAATAAAATAGAAACTTGAGTTATTATTTAATTTATTTATTAAATTAAAGTCATGAATAGAATAATTATAATAAATGGTAAGATTTAAGATTTTAATCTTTTTTGAAACTTTGAAGGTTTCTAGTTTTAATATAACTTAAAATCTTTATTATTAAAAGGATGTATTTAATCCTTCTTTAGAATTCAAAATTCTGCGTGCACCAACACTGTAAAATAAATGCATTATTTAAAATTAATTAAAATTCTTGCTTGGAAGGCAAGCGTAGTCGATACTGATAAAGCTATATAAAATACTTAATATATTTTTAATAAAGTTATTTTATACTTTTAAAATGAAATTTTAATGTGCTTATTATACACTATAAAAACATTTTTTATATATTATAACTCAATAATTTTTAATATTTATAATAGGTTATTTATTTTTTAAATAAATTGAAGGGGAGAGTACGTATATATATATATATATATGTTTATATTTATTAATTAATATCAACACAGGTACACCCACCGGGGTGAGGGGGAGTGCTTGCAGCCGTATTCCCGCCGTTCCTCCACCAAGGCTTGGATTACAGTGCCGGGTCAAATTATATTTTACTTCATCAAATTCCTTGTAATGTAAAAGAATTAATTCATTTTTGAGGTATGAGCCCAACAGCTTTCTAATTAGCTTATTTTACACTTATTTCTGTGGTTCGCCTAAGACAATTAGTGTTGTCTGTCATTAAATTTACAATTTATTGCATATGCTATGCTATAAGCGACTCAGGAGTAATTAGGCAGTAAGGTGGTGCGTGTATGTGTATGTGTATGTATGTATGTATGTGTGCGTGCGTACGTGCGTACGTATATGTATATATGTATATCAATTTTAGTAAATATTTCGTCTTTTCTTTCGTTGCTGGTTTTTAAATTTTTATTGTATTATTATGGAATGTTGCTTTTAATATACTAGAGTCAACTCGCTTTCGAATTTGCAATTCGTGGTTCTGGTTTAATAAACTATAGTATAATGTTACAAGATATAAAATTACGCAATTGGTTTTAGAATATTTTTTTTATGCTAAGCTGGTAAATTTAATTTTAATGATTGAATTGATTTATATTTGAATTGAACTTGGTTTTGATTTAAAATGTATAGTGTAAATAAAGATTAATACATGGTATATTTTTAGTTTGGTGAGGAGTAAAGAATAATTAATATATGTATAATTATTTTATATAATATAAAATAGTTATATTGATTCTAAATATTATAGAAATAAATGATATTTGAGTTATCACTAACACCAGTATGTAATTTTAGTTAATGAATGAGAGTTTGAACTAGGTTAGTTTTATAAAGTTGGTAAATTTAGTGCCAGCATCCGCGGTTAAACTAAAGACTTTAATTATATAAATAGTGGTGGAATAAGTTAATAAATTTTATTGAGATGGATATTTTAAGGATTATTATTTAGATGTAAAATGTGTAAATAATATAATTTATTTTAGTTTAAGTAGATGTGAGTTGTATTAACGATATCTTAATATAAAACTAGGATTAGATACCCTATTATTTTTGATGTAAATTAGTGTAAAACCGCTTGCCAGAGTACTACGAACAAATTAAGAGTTTAAAACTCAAAAAACTTGGCGGTATTTTAGACCACTTAGGGGAACCTGCTTCATAATCGATAGTCCCCGTTTTACCTAACCTTGTTTTATGAAGTATGTATACCGTCGTCGCCAGGTAACTTTTAAGAATTAAATAGTTAGCAGTTGGTAAATTAATTTTATTTAAACGTCAGATCAAGGTGCAGCTTATAATAAGGTGAGAGTGGGTTACAATTAATAATTTGTAATACGAAATAAGGAATGAAATTTTTAAAGGAAGGAGGACTTAAAAGTAAAAATTATAAGAATATAATTTTGAATAAGGCTCTGAAATGTGCACACATCGCCCGTCGCTCTCGTTGAAAAATGAGATAAGTCGTAACATAGTAAGGGTAACGGAAGTTGTTCTTAGGAAAATATAGCATAGGTGTAATGTGTTCCGTTTACATCGGAAAAAGACTTAATTATAAGTTATTTTTGAATAAGTTGCAGTTGGTTTATTTGTTTGTAATTGTTAAATTAAAAACATTTTTAAACATAGTAATGGCGATTGAAATGTGTATAAATTAAAAAAGTACTGTGAAGGAATTAAATTTAATTATATTAAAGCAGTTATTTGAAATGTACCTTTTGTATCATGGTTGAGCAAGATTTATTAATTAAATTATTTTTCTAGAAATCTAATGAGCTATTTTGATTTATCTATAGGGTAAATTTTGGTAAATGTGGCAAAATTTTCAGAAAAAGTTAAAATAGAAATTATATTTTATTCGTATTAGGTGATAGCTAGTTTTGTTATAAATATATATAAGTATATAATTATATATTAATTAATTAAATACATATGTATACTATTTAATTAATTATAATATAAATTAGAAATAATAAAGGCTAATCTTGATTATAGTAAAAAGGATTATTGTGTTTGTTTTATGTAAAATATAGGCTTGAAGTTAGTTACTATATTTAGTTTGTTATAAAATATTATAGTATTTATATTAAATTAATTTATTAGTGTATTTTATTATTATAAGAATGTATAATTGAATTATTATTAATTATATTATTTATGCTTAAATGAGTATTTATATATAATATTATTTAAATATGATGAATATTTAAATAAGTTTTTATTTTGTTGCAATTAAATATAAGTAAGGAATTCAGCAAAGTTATTATTTCGCCTGTTTAGCAAAAACATGTCTTTTTGATTTTAAGAATATAGAAAGTCTGACCTGCCCGGTGATTTTAATTAAACGGCCGCGGTATTTTGACCGTGCGAAGGTAGCATAATCAATTGTCTTATAATTGAAGACTGGAATGAATGGTTAAACGAAATTGAGACTGTCTCATTTTATATTAATTAAAAATTGGCTTTTAAATGAAGAGATTTAAATTTAATTAATAGACAAGAAGACCCTATTGAGCTTAAAATAATTTTATGAATGATAATTTATTGTTGGAGATTTAAGTTTTTAATATATTTTTGGTTGGGGCGACTAAGGAACAAGTGAAGCTTCCTTTATTTATTAGATTAATAGGTTTTGATCCAGTATTAACTGATTAATAAAAATAGTTACCATAGGGATAACAGCATAATCTTCTTGGAGAGTTCTTATCAAAAAGAAGGGTTGTGACCTCGATGTTGGATTAAAATATCCTAAAGGTGTAGAAGCTTTTAAGGGTTAGTCTGTTCGACTATTAAAATTTTACATGATCTGAGTTCAGACCGGCGTGAGCCAGGTCAGTTTCTATCTTTAATTAATGATAATTAATTTTAGTACGAAAGGACCAAATTAATAGAATAATTGTCTTTATTTTGAATTTATATAATTTATATTTTAATTTTATTATATTTAAATTATTTATTAGTATATTTATGGGGATTTAGTAATATTGGTAAGTAAATGTTTTAATTATAATAAAGGTGGCAGATGAATGCATTAGATTTAAGCTCTAAATATAAAAATTATATTAATTTTTTCTTTATATTATTATATTGTAAATTTTATAAAATATTAATATAAATTTAAATTATAATTGTAAATTTGTGATATTAAAATAAGTTTCTATTATTTACTATTATTTTGCTGATATTATGTTTTGTAATGTAAGAATTATTATATTTTAAAATATATTAATTTAATAAAAGTAATTATGGTTGAAAATAAATCATTATATAGTGATAATAATAGGAGTGGCAGATTAATATGTGTTAGATTTAGGTTCTAAGTAATAAAAAGTTCTATCTTTTTCTCTTGTAAATGTATATTTCTTTAATTTCTTGTGGGTTATCTTATATTTGTGTGTTGATGGCAGTGGCTTTTTTTACATTTTTGGAACGTAAAGGTTTAAGATATATACAAATTCGAAAGGGGCCAAATAAAGTTGGTTTTATTGGTGTTCCTCAGCCTATTGCTGATGCTGTTAAGTTGTTAACTAAAGAAGTTATTAAACCAGTTTTTTCTAATTATATTTTATATATAGGCGCTCCAGTTCTTAGGTTTGGTTTAGCTCTTTTGTTATGGGAATTATATCCAAGATGTTATAGTGTTGTTTATTTTAAATGGGGGATTTTATTTTTTTTATGTGTATCTAGGTTGAATGTATATGGTATTTTATTAGCTGGATGGGCTTCTAATTCGAAATATGCTTTATTAGGCAGTCTTCGTGCTATTGCTCAAACTATTTCTTATGAGGTTAGAATAGTGTTAATCCTTCTTTTTCCACTTTTTGTTATTAGTAGATTTAGGTTTTTAGATATTAAAGATTCACAAGAAGTAATTTGATTAATGTTTTTAATAAGTCCTATTTCATTTTTATGATTTGTTTCTTGTGTTGCTGAAACGAATCGCGCGCCTTTTGATTTTGCTGAAGGCGAATCAGAGTTAGTTTCTGGTTTTAATGTTGAATATGGTGCTGTTGGGTTTGCCCTTATTTTTTTAGCTGAGTATGCTAATATTTTGGTGATAAGATTATATATAGTGATTTTATTTTTAGGCGGATCCTTTTTAATGGTTGTGTGTGGGGAGTTAATTATGATTGGAAAAGTTTTATTTTTAGCTTTTATTTTTATTTGAATTCGAGCTAGCTACCCGCGATTTCGGTATGATTTTCTGATAAATTTGACTTGAAAAGTTTTTCTTCCATTGGCTTTAATTTTATTAATGTTTTTTTTAATTATAATATTTAATTTGTTTTTGTAAGCAAAGTAGTAGTTTAATAAAATATTAGCATTGGAAGCTAAAGATTAGGTTGATTAATACCTACAGTTTGATAATGACTATGTTAATTTTAAGTTCATTTTGTTTTACTTTTTGTTTTATAATTCCGTTAATAGCTCAACCATTAAGATTGGGGTTTTGTATTATAATATTGACATTGTTGATATGTATGTTGATTGGTGTATTTTTATCTTCATGATATGGATTTATTTTATTTTTGATTTATGTTGGTGGATTATTAGTAATATTTGCTTATGTCGTAGCTCTTATTCCTAATATTTTAATAAATATAGATATATCTATTGTCTGAATTGGTGGTATACAAGTTAGTTTTATATACATATATTGGAATTCTTGTTTTGTTGATATAAAAAATTTAAATATTTTGAGTACTGGGTATATAATAAATGTTAAAATAAGGAGCATTGAATTAGTTTCCCCTGAATTTATTAGTATTTTAATTAGTTTAGGTATTATTTTATTAATTAATATAATTGTTGTCGTGAAAATTTGTTATTATAAATATAGGGTGATGCGACCTTTTTTAAATATTTAATAATATTTTAAAAAAATAATATACTGTTAGATAGATAAAATGCATAGCTCTTTACGTAAAATACATCCTGTTTTAAAAATTGTTAATGGAGCATTAATTGATTTACCTTCTCCTTCAAATCTTTCGATTTGATGGAATTTTGGTTCTTTGTTAGGGTTATGTCTTGGAATCCAAATTGTTACTGGTCTTTTTCTTTCTATACATTATGCTGGGCATATTGATTTAGCTTTCAGATCAGTAGCTCATATTAGGCGTGATGTTGAATACGGTTGGTTAATTCGTGTAATTCATGCAAATGGTGCATCTATATTTTTTATTTGTGTTTATTTACATATTGGTTGTGGTATATACTATGGGTCTTATAAAAATCATTTTACATGAAATATTGGTGTTCTGTTATTATTTTTGATGATGGCCGTTGCGTTTTTAGGTTATGTTTTGCCATGAGGACAAATGTCTTTTTGGGGGGCTTCTGTAATTACTAGATTGTTATCAGCAATTCCTTATGTTGGGAAAATGTTGGTTGAATGGATTTGAGGTGGGTTTACTGTTGATAATGCTACTTTGACTCGATTTTTTGCGCTTCATTTTCTTTTGCCTTTTATTATTGTAGTAATGTCTGTTTTACATTTATTATTCTTACATGAAACTGGCTCTAATAATATATTATATATTAATAGTGATGTTGAAAAAGTATCTTTTCATATTTATTATAGTTATAAAGATTTATTTGGATTTGTTATTGTATTATTTTTGTTTTTTTGTTTAGTTTTGTTTTTTCCGCAGCTATTAAGTGATTCGGAAAATTTTATTTCTGCAAATCAATTAGTTACTCCAGTTCATATTCAGCCTGAATGGTATTTTTTGTTTGCTATTTTGCGATCTGTGCCTAATAAACTTGGTGGGGTTATTGCTTTAGTATTGTCTATTTTAATTCTTTTAATTCTACCTTTAAGAAATAATAGAATTATATGATCATTTGTTTTCTATCCTTTAAATCAGATTTTATTTTGATTTTTTGTTGGTGTATTTTTAATTTTGACTTGAATTGGTAGATGCTCGGTTGAAATACCATTTTCGTGAATTGGACAAATTTTTTCATTTATATACTTTTTATATTTTTTAATAAATTTAATTTTATACTGGTTGTGGGACAAAGTTTTAAATTTTTAAAGCTGTCTCCGTGGGGAAAATTTGTCTTGAAAATAAATTTTAAGTGTTCGAATCTCTTCATAGCTTTACTTAATAAAATAATTAATTATTATATGGAATTGTTTTATTTAAATTTGATTTGTATTGTGAGATTTGTGATATCTGTGTTGGCTTTAATTTTACAATATAAACATTTATTAAGAATTCTTTTAAGATTAGAAATAATAATTGTTAGTTTATTTGTTATATTGTTACAGTTAAATAATGTTGCTTTAATTGGTGAGTGTTCGTTTGTTTTTATTACTTTAGGTGCATGTGAGGCTAGGTTAGGTTTATCTATTTTGATTTCGATAATTCGGGTACGAGGGAATGACTACGTTAGAAGATTTTCATCCCATAAATGTTAAAAATAATTATATTAAGATTATCTTTATTATTTTTATGTAGATTTGATTTATTTTGATATATTAGTATTTGAGGGTTAAGAATTAGATCTTTATTTTGTATTTTGAATATTTTTATAAATCAATTTTCTTTTTCTATATATAGAGAATATATTTCTATTGATATTATATCTATTTTGCTGGTGTTTCTATCTTTGTGGATTTCCTTAATAATATTAATAGCAAGACAATTTAGGGTAAAGGTTAATAATAATTATAGATTTAGTTTTTGTATTGTGGTATTGGTTCTGAATTTGATTTTAGTTAATACTTTTTGTGTTTCTAGAACTATTATGTTTTATTTTTTGTTTGAAGCTTCATTAATTCCAACATTAATAATTATTTTAGGATGAGGGTATCAACCTGAGCGACTACAAGCTGGTATGTATATAATAATTTACACTATTGCTGCTTCATTACCATTATTATTTTGCTTATTATTAGGGGGTAATAGTATATTTAATAGTTATAATGTTTTTATGGTTTTTTTAATATTAAAATACAATGGGTTTCTATTTTTTCAGTACACATGATTATTATTTACATTAATTGTTTTGTTGGCATTTTTAGTTAAATTACCTATATTTTTTGTTCATTTATGGCTACCTAAAGCTCATGTTGAAGCCCCTGTGGCTGGGTCTATAATATTAGCTGCTGTATTATTAAAGTTAGGTGGTTATGGTATTATTCGTATATACCAGTATTATAGGATTAAATTAGTTGATTTATTTTTGTTGATTGTTTTTTTAAGATTATGGGGTGGGTTTTTAACAAGGATTATTTGTTTTTATCAAGTTGATTTTAAATCTCTTATTGCATACTCATCTATTGGTCATATAGCTTTAATACTTCTAGGAATCTTTTCGAATACTTCATGAGGGTGAAGTGGTGCAATGTTAATAATAATTTCTCATGGATTTTGTTCGTCTGCCTTATTTAGATTGGCTAATCTTACTTATGAAAAGAGATTCACTCGTAGTTTATTTATTTCTAAGGGTTTATTAATTGTTATTCCATTTTTATCATTATGATGGTTTTTATTTTGCGTAATTAATATAGCTGCCCCCCCTAGTTTAAACTTAGTTGGTGAATTAATAATTTATCCGGCGGTAATTTTTAGTTCAAAGTATTATATTTTTCCTTTATTAGGTATAAGGTTCTTAGCTGCTGTTTATAATATATATTTATATAGTGGAATTAATCATGGTGGTGGCCCGAAATTTATTAAATCATTTAGTGGTTTTAAAGATTTAAATATTTTAATGTTATTTCTTCATTGGATTCCAGTAAATTTTTTAGTAATAAAAAGTGAATTAATTATTATGTGATTATAGACTAAATTAGTTTAATTAAGAACATTAGATTGTGGTTCTGATAGTAAGGGTTTTATTTAGTAAATGAATAATATTTTAAAATTGTCTTCTATTAGTTCTATCATATTATTTATATATAGCGGATTTGTGCTTATTATAAGTTGTTGATTTATAATAAATGATAAAAGTTTTTTTATTGACTGAGTTATTTTAAATTTAAGGTCATGTTCTATAAAAATAAGTGTTGTGGTTGATAGTATTAGTTTAAGGTTTAGGAGAGTTGTATGTTTAATTTCTGGTTGTGTTATGATGTTTTCATCAAGATATATAAGAGGTGATGTATTTCTAAATCGATTTATTTGATTAGTTATATTGTTTGTATTATCAATAAATATACTTATTTTTATTTCAAGGTTGCCAGCTTTATTACTAGGGTGAGATGGGCTGGGAATTGTATCTTTTATTTTAGTGATTTATTATCAAAATAATAAATCGTTAGGTGCTGGGATATTAACTATTTTGGCTAATCATGTTGGGGATGTTATAATTTTAGTTTCTGTTGGGATTTTAATTATTTTAGGGTATTGGGATGTTATAGTAATTGAAGAATTTTTATTATCTTCATACCTTAGGTTATGTATTTTAATTGCAGGAATGACTAAAAGCGCACAAATACCATTCTCTAGTTGGTTACCAGCAGCAATGGCTGCTCCAACTCCTGTTTCTGCTCTAGTACATTCTTCGACGTTAGTGACAGCTGGCGTTTTTTTATTAATTCGGTTTTTTCCAATTTTAGAAGAATGAAATTTATTCAGACCTTTATTATTAGTTATTTCAGTTTGTACAATATTTATAGCTGGGGTGGGAGCTAACTATGAAAATGATCTTAAAAAGATTGTTGCTTTATCAACTTTAAGTCAATTAGGGATGATAATAATAAGACTAGCTTTAGGGCTACCAATATTAGCTATTTTTCATTTATATACTCATGCTTTATTTAAGGCTCTTTTGTTTTTATGTGTTGGTGTTATTATTCATAGAAGAATTAGAAATCAAGATATTTGTTTAATAAATACATTATACCATCAATTACCATTAACTAGTGGGTGTATAAATATTGCTAATATATCATTATGTGGTGGATTATTTTTAAGTGGATTTTATTCTAAAGATCTTATTTTAGAATTAAGGTTATTTAATTCAACTAGATTATTTATAATCATAATAATCTTTTTAAGTGTTATTTTGACAGTTACTTATAGTATATGATTATTATTTATTTCTGTTTGTGGTGTAAGTAAAGGAATTAGGTTCCATAGAAAAGGTGATTTTAATATTTATTTTAACTTTTCTATAATAATTCTTAGATTAGCAGCTATTATGCTTGGAGCTATGTTACAGTATTTTTTTTTAGAGTTTGAATTAAATTTTTTTCTTTTATCGTATTGGCAAAAAAAAGCTGTATTTATTATTATTATTGTTGGGGCTTGTGTTTGTATGATGTTGTGTAAGGAGTCTTATAGTGAAAAGTTTACAGAAAAGTTGGATAGATTTTTAAGGTTAATATGATTTTTAATTCCATTGTCAACATATCCTTTTGTTAAATTTAGTGTTGTAACTAGAACTTATATTTTAAAATCTATTGATTGTGGGTGAGTAGAGGTTTTAGGTGGTCAAGGTGGGTTTTCTGCGGTAATGGTTTTTAGGAAGATTAATCAGGTTGTTCAATTTAAAGTATTTAAATTTTTAATTATATATATAATTGTGTTGATAGTTATTACATATTTTATTTTTTTATTTTAATTTCGATAGCTAAAATAGAGAGCAGAGCATTGAAGGTGCTAAGGTAACAAAATATGTTTTGAAATATAATTTATTTATTAAATATTTAAATGATTAATTATTATTATTATTATTATTATTATTGATTTAGATTAATATTAAAAAATAATTAAATGTTGCAAAATCAGCATTGTAATATAACAATTAAAATTAATAATATTAATAATAGAAGAATGAGCACACACAAATAGTTAAGGTATATTTAAGGATTAATATTGACTAAATTAAAAATTGTGTTTAATATAAACTATAAAATATTTGGAGGGTATGTTTAAATGATATTAAGTAAAATAAAATATTAAAAAGATAAGTTAAAAACAAATACAATAATAGTTTAAGTGAAAAATGATGATTTTGTAAGTCAATGAGTGGAAAATTAATGTTTCTTATTGTAAAAATTAAATAATTAAACTAATAGTTAAAGGAGAGGAGTGATATGATTAAAATAGAAATATTTTAAATGAATATATTTATTAATGAAACGAAATTCTTACCATCTGGTGAGTTATGAATTTAGTCCTTGACCATTAACTGGTTCTATAGGTGCATTGTTTCTTATATTGGGCTTGATTGGATGATTCCATTTAGAGACCTATAAATTGTTATTAATTGGATTATTACTTATTTTATTTACTATATTTCAATGATGGCACGATGTTATTCGTGAGTCAACATATCAAGGGTTCCATACTATTGAAGTTTCTAACGGATTACGTTGAGGTATAATTTTATTTATTACCTCTGAAGTTTTATTTTTTGGGGGGGCTTATTTTCATAGTAGGTTAGTTCCTAGCTTAGAGACTGGATTATGCTGACCTCCTGTAGGTGTATATTCTTTAGATCCATTTGGTGTTCCATTATTAAATACTGGTGTTCTTCTTTTTTCTGGTATTACAGTTACTTGGGCACATCATAGGTTAATGGAAGGTAATTGATTTAATGGTATTCAAGGGTTATTTTGTACTTTTAGATTAGGTATTTATTTTACTTTTCTTCAAGCCGGTGAATATTTTGAGACGCTTTTTAGTATTGCTGATGGTGTTTATGGTTCAACTTTCTTTGTAGCTACAGGATTTCATGGTTTGCATGTTTTAATTGGTAGTGTTTTTTTATTTGTTTGTTTTATACGGGTTTTATTTAATCATTTTTCAATTGGGCATCATTTTGGGTTCGAGGCTGCTGCTTGATATTGACATTTTGTTGATGTTGTATGATTATTTTTATACTTATCAATTTATTGATGGGGTTATTAAAAATTTAATTTTTATTTACTCTAAATAGCTTAGTTTGAGCATTAAATTTTTAATTTAAAGGTGATAACAAAATATTATTTTTGGAGGTAAAAAAATAGTAAATAAAAATTTCAAGATTGTTGTCTGGAGTTATTCAATAATAAAATTTAATTTAGTTTAATTATGCTGGACTTGCATTCCGGATTATAGCTAGATTTTAGCTTTAAATTATATATTATAAATAGCATAATAAAGTGCATATAGTTTCGGCCTATAACTTACAGGTGATAGTCCTTTTTTATAAACAAATTTAAATGAAAACCAAATAATTTAGGTGTTTAATTGTTAATTAAAATATTGTAAAATAATAATTTACTCATTTAAGAATTATATTAAGTACTACGCCGGATGAACGGGGGTCAGTGATATTGATTTTATGAAAGTTATTAAGATTTTTTAGTATTAAATGTTTAGAAGTATGATTAACAGGGTAATAGGTTTTAGTTTATCTGTCTTAGTAATATTTTTTGGTTGAATATTATCATTCAATGTTTTAATGGATCGTGAAAAAAACTCCCCATTTGAGTGTGGGTTTGATCCATTAAAATCTGCACGGTTGCCGTATTCTATACGATTTTTTTTATTGGCTATTATCTTTCTTATTTTTGATATTGAAATTGTTTTATTATTTCCTATATTAACCAATGTTTTAATAATGTTTAGATATAAAAGAATTTTAGGATGCTTTTGATTTTTAATTATTTTAATTGTTGGGTTATTTTATGAATGAAGTGATGGGTCTTTAGATTGAGTAAATTAAAAGAAAAAATTTGGAATTGAAATAAGATTGCTAATTTTATTTCGGGTAATTCAATTTTATCCTTTTTCTTATGTTAGGTATATCATTTAATTATTTGTTTTGATTAATAATGGTTTTTGGTACTATTTTCTCTATTTCTTCTTTGCATTGATTAGGGATGTGAGTTGGGTTAGAATTAAATTTAATTGGGTTTTTACCTATTTTAGTATGTAGAAAAAGTATAAAAGAGAGAGAGTCTGGAACTAAATATTTTATTGTACAAGCAATAGGATCTAGTTTTTTAATATTTGGTAGATTAATTCTTTTTAGTTTCACTTTTTCTTGAGAGATTTTAAATATGTTAAGTTTTAAATATTTTTTAAGAAGTATTGTTTTTTTAATAAGTGGTCTTTTTATAAAAATTGGTATATTTCCATTTCATTTTTGATTTCCTAGTGTAATAAGTGGATTACCCTGGTTGTCTTGTTTGTTATTAATTACTTGACAAAAATTAGCTCCCATTTTTTTAATTAGGGTATTAATAGAAATTATTAATGTAATATGAGTATTATTAATAGTTTGTGTTATAAGTTCTATATCTGCTTTAGTTGGTGGATTTGGTGGTATTAATCAGTCACAAATTCGTAGGTTGTTAGCTTACTCATCTATTGGTCACATAGGTTGAATTATTCTTTCATTATGCCAAAGATGCTATAATATAAAGATTTACTTTTTTATTTATATTGTTATCTCTTTATGTTTATTTATAGTCTTATGATATAATAATATTGTTCTTATACTTGGTATAAATAGTTTTGTTAAGCATTTATTTATTGATTTTAGACTTATCTTATTATTTTTATCTTTGGGTGGGTTGCCACCATTATTAGGATTTATTGCTAAGTTAAATGTTTTTATTAGTATTTTTGATTTGTATATATATTGATTTATCTTATTATTAATTTTAGGGTCAATTATAAGTTTGTTTTATTATTTAAGTCTGCTCTTTGTATTTTTTATTAATGTTTTTAATAAAATCACTTATAAGGAAATTTTTAAGAGTTATAATATAATTAGATTAGTTTTATTTATTAATTTTTTAGGTGGATTAATAATACTTATATTTGATTTTTTTGAATTTATTTAA